TACAGTGTGTAATACTATATATTGCGCAAATTTTTTAATTTCACTCTTAAAAACTTTATTGATTATTCCAGTGTCGTAGACAAAAATTTTACCTCAGTTTCGGGGGTTGGCCAAGGTAAAAAACGTGTTGATTAGATTTGTTAAGGGGGTAGGGGGGTTAACTTAAAGGATGAAAAATTAGTTCATGTTCAAAATCTTAAATATTGATAATTCAAGCTCCGGGGGAAAAATATAAAAATACGTTATCAATAAAACACTTAGAAATTAATGAATATGTCTTTTAATCATTCATATAATTAACTCATTCTATTTGGACCAGATAAAACAATTGCATGTTATGTTCAGCTTTAGGTCGAATAATACCAGACATATTATCGTATGTTGGTTGACCACACAGAAAATAAAAAAATACCAGATGTGTTTGAAGGAGGCTGAGGGATCATGGGCCAGTTAGTTATCAAGAAGCCGGCAGCCGCCAATTGCCTGGTCGATCCAATTGATGAATGAGTTTTACAATTTGGGCTCATAGATTTTAACCAGATACGCAGTTAAGAAAGTTAGACACTCTACAATTTGGGTCCGCAGATCTGGTCATCGTATCGACAGGAGCGGGTTGGTGGTTTCTCGCCCTAAGTGTTTGGCTCACACTCCGAAGAGTACTAAAAAATAGTCGTGTGGCAGATAGTTGGATGTACGATAGGCATAATATGTTGCCACGTTACTCGTACATTAGGAAGTCTAGAGCAAGAGGTAGTTTGATTCCAAGAATTTTGGCTTTGGGTGCCAGTGGTGGGGGCGAAAATCTCCCCCTCTTGAACAATATTTTTTTACACAAAAATTTTATATTTTTTTTTGACAAAATAAGGCAGTAGAAGATTCGGGTCGCCGACCTCGGGGTAATGAGGCAGAAGTCGGGCGAAAAAAGAAGTGTAGGTGTTTTTATAAAAATAGCAAATGTGGTAGTGGGAAGGGAATGGCAGTTTACTGACTTTAGGCAGTATTTGGGAAGGTGTGGCATACCTGGAATCGTAGGCATTGCCCGGTAAAAGGTTAAAAATACCTTGAGAAGACTCTTAGTCTTCAGTTTTCGACTTACAAGGCCGATGTTTTAATTAAACTATCCTGGTATCATTTCATTATTTTATTTTCTAAAATGCCGATTGTTGGGATAATGATAATGAAAAGTGAAAAGTAGAGGGTAGAAGAAATTTGTCCAATTTCAATGAATGGGGGTTCGACTGGCTGTCCGCCAATTCATGTTAGGATTATAGTATTTGCTACTAAGATTCAGAATATAATTTGTGTTAGTGGGCGGAATATTATGCTTCGTTGTTTTGATGTATGAAGTGTTGGAATTAATATTAGGATAAGGATAGATATAAGTAAAGCAATTACACCGCCCAGTTTATTAGGAATAGATCGAAGAATTGCATAGGCAAATAAGAAATATCACTCTGGTTGAATATGTGGGGGGGTAATTAATGGGTTTGCTGGTATAAAGTTTTCAGGGTCTCCTAGGAGATTTGGGGAAAAGAGAGATAAGAATATTAATAAAATAAATATTAATAGAAATCCCAGGGCATCTTTGTAAGAGAAGTATGGGTGAAATGAAATTTTATCTTGATTTGAGGTCATTCCTGTTGGATTATTAGATCCTGTTTCGTGAAGAAAAAGGAGGTGAATAATGCTTGTTCCTGCAATTAAGAATGGAAATAGAAAGTGGAAAGCAAAGAATCGAGTCAAGGTAGCTTTATCAACTGAGAATCCGCCTCAAATTCATTGAACTAAAGTGTCTCCCATGTAAGGAATTGCTGAGAGTAAATTTGTAATTACTGTTGCGCCCCAAAATGACATTTGTCCTCATGGAAGAACATATCCAACAAAAGCTGTGGCTATTACTAAGAATAATAGGATTACACCGATGTTTCATGTTTCTTTGAATATATATGAGCCGTAGTATAAACCTCGACCAATATGAAGAAAAATACAAATAAAAAAGAATGAGGCGCCGTTTGCGTGAATATTTCGTATGAGTCAGCCGTAATTTACATCTCGACAGATATGTGCTACAGATGAAAATGCTGATGATGTGTCTGCTGTATAATGTATGGCTAAAAATAACCCTGTTAAGATTTGTGTAATTAAGCATAATCCTAGTAAGGAGCCAAAATTTCATCAGTAAGAAATGTTCGAAGGGGTGGGCAGGTCAATAAATGAGCTATTAATAATTTTTATTATTGGGTGGGTTTTTCGTATGATGTGGGCCATTAGTTTTTATAGTTGAATACAACATTGATTTTTCAGGTCAAGGGTTTCAGTTAGACTCTGGATAAAAATAATGTATTTTGGGTTTTTAGTGATAATTGGTATAATAGTTGGTATAATTGCAGTTGCGTCTAATCCTTCACCTTATTTTGCGGCTTTTGGGTTAGTTATAGCCGCTATTTGTGGTTGTTGTATATTGGTAGAAGCTGGGGTTTCTTTTTTATCATTAATTTTACTTTTAATTTATTTAGGTGGGATGTTAGTCGTTTTTGCATATTCTGCTTCTTTAGCGGCTGAGCCGTACCCAGAGGCATGAGGAAATATTTCTGTACTATTTCATGTTTGTTTATATATCTTATCTTTAATTATTCTAGGATATTATTTTGGTTTAAGTTTTTCTGTTGATTATTTATTTTTTAGTGGCGTAGATTTAGATTATGTTGGGTGTGATTATGGTGCGGTAGGTTTAATATATTCGTTTGGTTGGGGGTTTTTAGTAGCATCTGGTTGAGTCCTTTTTTTAACTTTATTTGTTGTTTTAGAGGTTACTCGTGGTTTATCTCGAGGTTCTTTACGTGCAGTAAGATGCTAGTATAATTATAAATAGTATGGAGGTTAAGAAAAGAGTTATATAGGTTTTTATTAAACCTGATTGAGAATTAGTAATGGCTTTGATAGAGGGCAGAAACTGGGCTGTTATACATTTTGGTCCTGTTTTTTCATATCATGTTATGTCAGTGATATGAGTTGAGATATTTTGACCTAGTAAGAGATTTGTATTTGGTAAGATACGGTGGATAATTGTTGGGTAAAATGCTAAATTATTAGAAAATGCATGTATATTTTGTTTTGTTATAATTTTTGACAGGTCTAATGCTAGAAGGAGGGCCATAATTGTTACTAATAGTGCGGCTATTTTTGATAAAAGTGGTATAGTAAGGAGTTGTTCTTTTATAGGAGAAGAAGAATTAATAATTAATAGTCCTGCAATTATACTTCCTCATGCTAAACGTATAATAGGGTTAATTAGTAATTTATTGTTTTCATTAATAGGTTGAATTGGAAGTGATCGTGGATATTTTATTTGTACATAAAAAATAATTCGAAAACTATAAATTATTGTGAATGAGGTTGCAATTAGTGTTAGAGTTAAAGCCCATGAGTTTAAGTATGATGTATTTATTGCTTCGATGATTGCGTCCTTAGAAAAAAATCCTGCCAAAAATGGAGTTCCTACTAGAGCTAGGCTACCAATTGTTAAACAAGAGGTTGTAATAGGTATAGAGTTTTGTAGTCCTCCTATTTTTCGAATATCTTGTTCATCATTAAGGTTGTGAATAATTGAGCCTGAGCATAAAAATAATATTGCTTTAAAAAAAGCATGTGTTGAAATATGGAAGAATGCTAGTTGAGGTTGGTTTAAGCCAATTGTTACTATTATTAACCCTAGTTGACTAGATGTTGAGAATGCAATAATTTTTTTAATATCATTTTGTGTCAAAGCGCAAATTGCTGTAAATATAGTGGTTAAGGCTCCTAAGCATAAACAGGTTGTTAGGGCAAGCTTGTTTTGTTCAATAAGTGGTTGAAATCGAATTAAAATAAAAATTCCTGCTACAACTATTGTGCTTGAGTGCAGGAGGGCTGATACAGGTGTAGGCCCTTCTATAGCGGCGGGGAGTCATGGGTGAAGCCCGAATTGTGCAGATTTTCCTGTTGCCGCTAGGATCAATCCTAAGATAGGAAGTATAGATTCATTATTGTAAGTTGAGAATATTTGTTGAAGTTCTCATGAGTTAGAATATATTGACAGTCAGGCCATGCTAATAATAAGTCCGATATCACCCACACGGTTATATACTACTGCTTGAATAGCAGCTGTGTTAGCGTCTGATCGGCCATATCATCACCCGATTAACAAGAATGATATAATTCCAACTCCCTCCCAACCAATAAATAGTTGAAATATGTTATTTGCAGTAATTAGAATTAATATAGCAAATAAAAAGACTAGTAAATATTTAAAAAATCGAGAAATATTAAGGTCATGATGTATATATCAGATTGAGAATTCTAGAATTGATCAAGTTACAAATAGGGCAATTGGAATAAATACAAGGGAGTATTGGTCTAACTTAATACTAGATGTAATATTAAAATTATAAATAAATATTCAGTTGAAGTTGGTTGTTGTTGATTCTAATCCGGTGTTTAAAAAAATTACTATTGGTAATAGACTAGATATGAAAGCGTATTTAACGGAATCTTTAACAAAGTTTGGTCAATTTTCTGTTTTTAAGAGAAGTGGAATAATTAGTAGTGTTAAAGTTAAAATAAAAGATGAGTTGAATAGTAAATTTAAATCCATTACTTTCACTTGGGGTTGCACCAAGAGTTTTTGATACCTAAAACCAACGGATAACTATTATCCTTTAAAAGTTGAGTAGACTGTGGATTTTAACCACAGGTTTAGATATTAGCAGTTTCTTTTGTTTCTTAACTCTTCTCGGTTTATTAAAAGGTTTTAACTTTTATAATTAGAATCACAATCTAATATTTTGTTTAAATTAAATAAACATGTAAAGTTTCCGGAGACTAACTCAGGTTTAAGGATTATTAATAGCATTGGAAGTATATGAAGTGACATGAGGCAGTGTTCTCGAGTATAACTAGGGGTTATTTTGTTTAAGTGTATCGGTGCAGGACCGCGTTGAGTTATAAGATATATATATAGGGTGTAGGTTGCAGTAATTAGTGTTCCTAACCCTGTAAATAATATTGTTCATTTTGATCAGTTAAAAAGTGAGACTATAATAGTTAGTTCACCTCAAAGATTTAGAGATGGTGGAAGTGCTATATTTGATAAATTAACAAATAATCATCATATTCCTATTAGTGGAAGAATTGCTTGTATTCCTCGAACTAGAAGAAGTGTTCGGCTATGAGAACGTTCATAGTTTATGTTAGCTAAGCAGAATATAGCTGATGAAATTAATCCGTGTGAGATTATTAAAATTACTGCTCCCGTAAGGCTTCATGGGGTTTGAATAATTGCAGCTGCAACTACAAGTCCTATGTGACTTACAGATGAGTAGGCGATTAGTGATTTTAAATCTGTTTGTCGTATACAGATTAAACTAGTTATAGTTACACCTCATAAGGCTAAAATTATAAATGGGTAGCATAGTTCTTTTTGTGGTGTAAGTAATAAGGAAATACGGATAATTCCATATCCGCCTAATTTTAGAAGAACTGCTGCTAAGATTATTGAACCGGCAATTGGTGCTTCTACATGGGCTTTTGGGAGTCATAAGTGGACCCCATAAAGTGGTATTTTTACCATGAAAGCGAGTAAGCATGAAAATCATAAGAATTTATTTGTATATATGAATAAATATGGGGTTTTCATGTTTTCCAATAAATATAGAGATAAAGACCCTGTATTATTTTGTAGTGCTAAAAGTGCAATAAGGAGAGGTAATGAGCCGGCTAATGTATAAAAAAGAAAATATGTTCCAGCATTTAGTCGTTCTGACTGGTTCCCCCACCGTGTAATAATAATTAGTGTTGGGATAAGTGTAGTTTCAAAAGCAATATAAAATAAGATTAATTCTGTTGAGGTAAATGCTAAAATAAGGGAAATTTGTAGTACAAGGAATATTGAAATATACATACGTTGTCGAGTTGGTGGGTTTTCTTTTAAGTGTTTTTGACTTGCTAAAATTATTAATGGAAGGAGCCAACATGTTAAGATTAGTAGAGGAGATGAAATAAAATCTAGGCCTAAAAATTTATTAGTTTGTAGTATAATTTCTAGTGGTAAATTAAATATTATTAGGCTAATAAGAGCAATAATTATTGAGTTAGCAATTGTATGTGTTCAAAGCCATTTTTGGTTTGTACATCACACTGTTAAGATTAGTATAACTGTTGGTATAATAATTTTTAGCATTGTAAAAGATTTAAGTTTTTTAAATGGTCTGTTCCGTGTGTTCGTGTTGCTGCAACTATTAATGCTAGGCCGGCACTTGCTTCGCATGCCGAAAATGTTAATAAGAACATTGGAAGTGGAAAAATAGATGTTAATATAAGTTGATTTGATCAGATAGAGATAATAATAAAAAGTGAGAGTATTATTCCTTCTAGGCAAATAAGTGTTGATAAAAAATGGGTTCGGTGAAGTATTAGTCCAATTGCGCTTATAATAAAGGCGGCCATGAGTGTAAAAATAACTGGTGACATTAGACGCTTTTGGGTTTAAACCAAAATTTATTAAGTCGAAATTAATATTCTTAGTTAGATTAAGTGTCTATTCGGCTCAGTCTAATCCGCCTTGAATTCATTCATAGATTAGGCCAACTGTTAATAAAGTTAAGATTAGTGTTGTTCATAATAAAGTGCTTGTTGGGTTAAGTTGTAATGCTCACGGGGTTGGGAGAAGCAAAGCAATTTCTAAATCAAATAGTAGAAATAAGATAGCTACTAAAAAGAATCGAATAGAGAATGGTAATCGGGCTGATCCTAATGGGTCAAATCCGCATTCGTATGGTGAAAGTTTTTCGGTGTCCGGTTTAGATAATGGGATTCAAAAGCCGACTAGGATTAGAAGTACAGATAATATAGCAGATAAAATAAATATTAAAATTACTAAATTCATTATCTTTTCTTAGATTTAAACTAAGGTTAAATGATTGGAAGTCATAAGTATTTGTTATACTAAAAAGATATGATCCTCATCAGTAAATTGAGACGTATAGGAATAGTCATACAACATCAACAAAGTGTCAATATCAGGCTGCTGCTTCAAATCCGAAGTGGTGATTAGATGTGAAGTGAAAGTTAATTTGACGAAATAGGCAGACAGATAAAAATAGTGATCCAATAATAACGTGAAGGCCGTGGAAGCCAGTTGCTACAAAAAATGTTGACCCATATACCCCATCAGCAATAGTAAACGGAGCTTCATAATATTCTATTGCTTGAAGAAGTGTAAAATATAACCCTAATAAAACTGTTAGTGCTAATGATTCAATAGCTTCTTTTCGATCATTTTGTATAATGCTGTGGTGTGCTCATGTTACTGTAATCCCGGAGGCTAGTAATACTGCGGTATTTAAAAGGGGGACTTCAAATGGGTCTAATGGGATAATACCTGTTGGTGGTCAACATTCGCCTAATCCCGGTGTTGGTGCTAAGCTTGAGTTATAAAAAGCCCAAAAGAATCCTAGAAAAAAGAACACCTCAGATGTAATAAATAAGATTATACCATATCGTAACCCTTTTTGAACTGGTAATGTGTGATGGCCTTGAAATGTGCCTTCTCGAATAATGTCTCGTCATCATTGGGTTATTGTTAGAAGTGTAATTATTAATCCTAATAGTATGAGTACTATTGATCCAAAATGAAATCATATTACTAATCCTGATGTTAGTAATAATGCAGCGATTGCCCCTGTTAATGGTCAGGGGCTTGGGTCTACTATGTGATAAGCGTGAGCTTGGTGTGCCATTATGTGTTTTCTTGAAGATAGAGGCTTAAAAGAAGAACAAAAACATAAGCTTGGATTATTGCTACAGCAATTTCTAAAAGGGTTAGTAGAAATAAGACAATAGCAGTAATAATAGCTATTGTTGGTATTATTGGTATTAATACAAAGACTGCTGTAGAAATAAGTTGAATAAGTAGGTGGCCTGCTGTAAGATTTGCAGTTAAACGGACCCCTAGGGCTAGTGGTCGAATAAGTAAACTAATTGTTTCGATAACAATTAAAATTGGGATTAGCAGTGTTGGGGTGCCTTCTGGAAGAAGGTGTCCAAGAGCTGCAGTTGGTTGATTTCGTAGGCCAATTAATACTGTTGCCAATCAGAACGGAACAGCTAACCCTAAATTTAGTGAAAGTTGTGTTGTTGGGGTAAAAGTATAAGGTAATAATCCAAGTAAATTTATTGTAATTAAAAAAACTATTAGTGAGGTTAGTGGTAAAGCTCATTTATGTCCTTTAATATTTAGCGGTAGCATCAGTTGTTTTGTAAAGATGGCTAAAAATCATGTTTGTAGGGTAGTAAGGCGATTATTTAATCAGCGGTCTGTTGGTGAAACATATAATAATCATGGGACGGTTATTGCTAATAAAATTAGTGGAATTCCTAATATTGTAGGGCTTATAAATTGGTCAAAAAAGCTTAGGTTCATGGTCAATTTCAAGATTGTGGTTTTATTTTTTTCACATTTTGTATGTTGGGGTCATTATTATATTTGAAGTTGTTTGTCTTAGATATTAAAATAAATAAATAAATAAATCAAGATATAACCAAGATTGCAAGTCAGGGGCCGGAGTTTAGTTGTGGCATCTCATTAAGGGTGGTTGGAAATCACCGAATTATAGCTTAAAAGGCTATTGCTTTGTCCATGAAAGCTTCTTAATGTATTCTTGTATTGAAGAAGATCAGCTTTGGAAGTGTTTTAGCGGTGTAGTTTCAACAACAATTGGTATGAAGCTATGGTTTGCCCCACAGATTTCTGAGCATTGACCATAGAAAATCCCAGGACGAGAGGCGATAAAAGTTGTTTGATTTAGTCGTCCCGGGATAGCATCTGTTTTAATTCCTATTGATGGTATTGCTCATGAGTGGAGGACGTCTTCTGCTGAAATTAATATTCGAATTGAGGATTCTATGGGTACAACTATTCGGTTGTCTACTTCTAAAAGTCGAAATTCCCCAGGGCTTAAGCTTTGTGTTGGGATTATATATGAATCAAATACTAAATTATCATAGTTTGTATATTCATAACTTCAGTATCATTGATGTCCAATTGCTTTTACAGTTAAGTGTGGATCATTAATTTCGTCTATTAAATATAAAATTCGTAGTGAAGGTAGGGCAATTACAATTAAAATAATAGCTGGTATAATAGTCCACACTATTTCAATTTCTTGTGCATCTATAGCATTAGTATTAGTTAATTTTGTTGTTATTATTACTGTAATAATGTAAAGGACTAAAGTGCTAATTAAAAACACGGCCATTAGGGCATGATCGTGAAAATGAAGTAGCTCTTCCATAATTGGTGAGGCTGCGTCTTGAAAACCTAGTTGTGATGGGTGTGCCATTAGAGATATACAAGATTTTAACTAGTGATGCCCCCTTGACAAGGAATTGTAATAGGTTTTACTAATATCTCAAGAAAGTGACAGATTGGTTTGTGGTTAACTTGAAATTAATTTAAGGGGGTTCAATTCCCTCCTTTCTTGCTAAATTCGTGATTGTACAAAAGATGGTTCTTCGAATGTATGATAAGGGGGAGGGCAATTATGTAATCATTCAATATTTGTTGATGTTAATTCTGTTGATAAAACTTCTCGTTTAGATGCAAAAGCTTCTCAAATAATAAATATTATTATAATAACTGCAACAAGAGAAATTAGTGAGCCGATTGATGAGACAGTATTTCACAGCGTATACGCGTCAGGATAGTCTGAATATCGTCGTGGTATCCCGGCTAATCCTAAAAAATGTTGTGGGAAGAAGGTTAAATTTACACCAATAAATATTACCCCAAAGTGAATTTTAGATCAAGTTGAATGAAGTGTATATCCTGTAAATAGGGGAAATCAGTGTACAAATCCTCCTATAATAGCAAATACAGCACCTATTGATAATACGTAATGAAAGTGAGCTACTACGTAATATGTATCGTGTAGAACAATATCTAGGGATGAGTTGGCTAGTACAATTCCGGTAAGTCCGCCTACAGTAAATAAAAAAATGAAACCTAAGGCTCATAATATAGCTGCATCTCATTTAATTGCTCCGCCATGTATTGTTGCTAGTCAACTGAATACTTTTACTCCAGTTGGAATAGCAATAATTATTGTGGCAGATGTAAAATATGCTCGTGTGTCAACGTTTAGGTCTACTGTAAATATATGGTGTGCTCAGACAATAAATCCTAAAAGACCAATGGATATTATAGCTCATACTATTCCTATATAACCAAATGGTTCTTTTTTTGCAGAATAATAAGTTACAATATGAGAGATTATTCCAAATCCTGGTAAAATTAGAATATATACTTCCGGGTGTCCGAAGAATCAAAATAGATGTTGATAGAGAACCGGATCTCCTCCTCCAGCAGGATCAAAAAATGTTGTGTTTAAGTTTCGATCAGTTAGTAGTATTGTAATTCCTGCTGCTAAGACTGGAAGAGAAAGTAATAATAGAACTGCTGTAATTAGTACTGATCAAACAAATAATGGGGTTTGATATTGAGATATAGATGCGGGTTTTATATTAATTGAAGTTGTAATAAAGTTAATTGCACCTAAAATAGATGAAACACCGGCTAAATGAAGTGAAAAAATTGTTAAATCTACTGAGGCGCCAGCATGGGCTAGGTTACCGGCAAGTGGCGGGTACACAGTTCATCCCGTTCCAGCACCTGCTTCAACTCCTGAGGAGGCTAATAGAAGAAGGAAGGATGGGGGTAGTAGTCAAAAGCTTATATTATTTATACGCGGAAAAGCCATATCTGGTGCACCAATTATTAATGGTACTAATCAGTTTCCAAACCCTCCGATTATTACAGGTATTACTATAAAAAAAATTATAACAAATGCATGCGTTGTTACAGTGACATTATAGATTTGGTCGTCGCCTAGCAGGGCTCCTGGTTGGCTTAATTCTGCTCGGATTAAAAGGCTTAGTGCGGTTCCAACTATCCCAGCTCAGGCACCAAATACTAAATATAGGGTGCCAATATCTTTATGATTTGTAGAAAATAATCATCGAGTAATTATCACAGGTAAAATGGCCGAATAGGTGTAGAGCTGTAGCCTCTGTCATAAAGGTTTAAGTCCTTTTTTTACCAAGCCCTGTAATGTACAGCATATAAAATTGCAAATTTTAAAGAACGATTCAATTTCCGTCGGGGCTTCTCCCGCTTCCCCCCCCCCCAGCGGGAGAAGCTAGGAAGAGTAGATTAAAGCTTGTTGTTTATAGCGCTTAGCTGTTAACTAAAAATTTGTAGGATAAAAGCCTTCTAATCTAGAAAGGCCTTAGCTTAATTAAAGTGTTTGATTTGCATTCATTTAATGTGGGGTAAAATCCTGCAGGTCTTATACAAGGATTAGAAGGTTTAAACTTCTACTTAAGGCTTTGAAGGTCTTTAGTCTGATTATCTTAAATCCTTAGTTTAAAATATTAATTAATGTTGGGGTGATAGGAAGTATTAATGAAGAAAAGATAATTGCTGTTGATAGTATTGTTGAGTTTTTATTGTTTTGTCGTCAAATTGAAAAAGTGTTAGAGATATTTGGAGAGGTGGTAAGAGAAATTGAATATGATATTCGAATATAGAAAAATAAACTTAATAAAGACGAAAGCGTAATAATTGTTGTAATAATAATTATGTTTTGTTTGGTTATTTCTTGAATAATTAATCATTTTGGTATAAATCCAGTTGTTGGCGGAAGTCCGCCTAAAGATATTAAGACAATTATTATTGATGCGGCTATTATTGGGTTTTTTAATCATGATATAGCTATTTTATTAATTGTAGTTGATATTATATTTAAAAATATTATAAACATGACTGTAGTTATTACTATATAAATAATTAGGTTTAATAAGGTTAGTGTAGGTATAAAACATAGGACTAATATTATTCAACCTAGATGTGCAATTGATGAGTAAGCCATAATTTTTCGTAGGTGGGTTTGGTTTAATCCGCCCCATCCGCCAATAGTTGTGGATAGAACGGCTATAATAATTAATAAGTTTGTATTTAATTGCGGGTGAATTTGAATTATAAGGATTATTGGTGCAATTTTTTGTCAGGTTGATAAGATTAGACATGTAAGTAAGTCTAACCCCTGAAGAACATCAGGAAATCATAAGTGAAATGGTGCAATACCGAGTTTTATTGCTAACCCAATTGTTAAAGCAGCAGTTGAGATTGGGTGTGATATATTAGGGATATCTCACTCTCCTATAAATCATGCATTTATTGTTGATGAGAATAAGATTATTGCTGAGGCCAGTGCTTGTATTAAAAAGTATTTTGTAGCCGCCTCTGTTGCTCGCGGGTGATGAGTTTTTGTTATTAGGGGAATAATGGCTAATGTATTTAGTTCCAGGCCTATTCATGCTAAGAATCAGTGATTACTAGCTAATGTTAATATAGTTCCTGTTGCTAAACTTGATAAAATAACAGACAATGCATATGGGCTCATTAGTAAAAGAAGGGGTTTAACCAACATATTTGGGGTATGGGCCCAAAAGCTTTTTAGCTTATTTTACTAAAAAATGGTGTAATGGATGCACGAGGGGTTTTGATCCTCTGGGTATAGGTTCAAATCCTATTTTTTTAAGATATGAGAGGGTTTGAACCTCTATTTATTACTCTATCAAAGTAATCCCTATCTTTCGGGCACATATCTTTTTATATTGGTGGGTTTCCGTATAAAAAAATTGGTAGTGAAATATGAAGTAAGGTTATGGCTAGAGTTAAAGGTAGGAAGTTTTTTCAAATTAAATGTATGAGTTGATCATAACGGAATCGTGGATATGATGCTCGAACTCATAGAAATAAGATTGATAAGGTTGTTGCTTTTATAATTAGTATTGTGGTTGATAATTCAGGTTGAGTTAGGTTATTTGTTGTCCCTAAAAATAAAATTGCTGAAAGTGTATTTATTAGTAGGATATTTGAATATTCCGCTAAGAAGAATAGGGCAAAAGGGCCCCCCGCATATTCTACGTTAAAACCTGAAACTAATTCTGACTCTCCTTCAGTTAAGTCAAATGGGGCTCGGTTAGTTTCGGCAAGTGTTGAAATAAATCATATTGCTGCTATAGGTCAGGCTGGAATAATAAGTCATATAAATTCTTGTGTTAAATTAAAATTAGTTAAGTTAAAATTCCCTGTTATTAAAACTAAACATAGAATAATTAAGCCTAGGGTTACTTCATATGAAATTGTTTGTGCTACTGCTCGTAATGCTCCAATTAGTGCATATTTGGAATTTGAGGCTCACCCTGACCCTAGAATAGAATATACAGTTAAGCTTGATAAAGCAAGTAAAAACAGAATTGTTAAGTTTAGATTTGACATAGAATAAGGCATTGGAAGGGGTATTCAAATAGCAAGTGATAAAGTTAGGGCTATGGTTGGTATAAGTATAAATAAGATTTGTGAAGAAGTGGATGGGCGGATCGGCTCTTTAATAAATAGTTTTAATCCATCAGCAATAGGTTGAAGTAATCCGATAGGGCCTACAATATTTGGCCCTTTTCGAAGTTGTATATAACCTAGAACTTTACGTTCTACAAGGGTTAAAAATGCTACAGCTAATAAAACTGGAATAATATATATCAGGGGGTTAATAAATTGAGATATAAAATAAGTCATAGCTTAAGAGAGGATTTGAACCTCTGGTAGAAAGATTTTAGATCTTTTGCTATTACCGAACTCTGCCACTCAAGCAAGCCTTTATATTAGGCTGTATTGTTTACAGTCTATTTTAGTTGTTTTCAATAGTTGTTATGGGCTTAATGTTTCATTGGCCCAATTTCCCCGGCCCTTTCGTACTAGAGGAAATTAAACATAGATAGAAACTGACCTGGATTACTCCGGTCTGAACTCAGATCACGTAGGACTTTAATCGTTGAACAAACGAACCTTTAATAGCTGCTGCACCATTTGGGTGTCCTGATCCAACATCGAGGTCGTAAACCTGCTCGTCGATAAGAACTCTTGGAGAAGATTGCGCTGTTATCCCTAGGGTAACTTGGTTCGTTGATCAATTATTGGGTCAATATGTTAGATTTTTCTATTTTATGAAGTGTCCTTCTAAAAATTTCTTCTCGGAAGTTTTTCTTTATTCCGTGGTCGCCCCAACCTAAAATTTTTATTAATCTATAATAGTAAAAGGTTACTCCATAGGAAGAATAAAATTATAGTTAAGTAAAATTTAAAGCTCCATAGGGTCTTCTCGTCTTATGATATTATTTCCGCTTCTGCACGGAAAGATTAGTTTCACTGATTAATTTAAAGAGACAGTTGGACTCTCGTTTTGCCATTCATACAGGTCTTAAATTAAAAGACAGGTGATTACGCTACCTTTGCACGGTCATAATACCGCGGCCGTTAAACTGGTGTCACTGGGCAGGCATGGCCTCTTATATTTAATATGCAAGAGGTGATGTTTTTGGTAAACAGGCGAAGTTCTTGATTGCCGAGTTCCTTTTTAAATTTTTAATCTTTCTTTAGTACTCCTGTGTTGGGTAAACGTGAGGTAATATATTTTTCTAGGTTTGTAGTATATTTACGTTAATTATCAGTGAATTTTTCGTTCTGATATACACATGTACATAGAGATAAATTCTTATTACTAGTTCTAGCATAGGTTCATCTATAAAATAGATTGGCTCAATATGTATAATGAGTTTTGATTATTTAATGGAATAATAAGGTTTTGTTAAGTTGAGCTATGACGCTTTCATTACCGGTGGCTGCTTTTAGGCCTACAATTCTAATTTCTTTTAATAATATAATCTTTATTCATTATTTAGGTTGTTTCCTTTATTAATAAAGCTGTACCTTTATTAATTAGCTTTAAAATATTATTTGTTTCTTTTTGTGTTAAGAAAATATTTAAAGTTGAATTTAAGTTCATTTCTTGAGCAACCAGCTATCACCCAGCTCGTTAGGCTTTTCACCTCTACTTAGAAGTCTTCCCACTATTTTGCCACATAGACGGGTTTACACTTGTATGTTGCTTTTAAGTAGCTCGCTTAGTTTCGGGGAGGTTAACTTTATTCTTTTTGCTAAGTTTTACTTGCTAGACCATTATGCAAAAGGTATAAGGTGTAATCTTTTCTTTTATTTGTTTTATTATTTATTTCATTTCTATTTCATATTTCCTTTGCAGTACTTTCTCTATAGCTCTCTTTCGTTTTTCTTTCACCAATACTTAAGTTTTTAAATGTTTTAGTTTAAAATATTTTTAGGTTATTAGTAGTTAGGCTATAATTTTTACTCAATCCGACTAGTTTTTCTCAAGTATTTTCTTAGTGTAAGTAAGATGCTTTATTTAAGCTACGGGTTGAATCCAAGCTCACCTTCCGGTAAACTTACCATGTTACGACTTTCCTCTTCTTTGTTTTATAGTTATGTTAGTTACTTAAATATAGTGTTGAAGAGGGTGACGGGCGGTGTGTGCGCGCTCTATAGCCAAATTTAAAAAGAACACTCTATTTTCTTTTTACTGCTAAATCCTCCTTCCAACCTTTATTTCATTTGGTTTTTCGTTTTTTCTTAAAGAAAATGTAGCCCATTTCTTCCCACTTTATATGCTACACCTTGACCTGACGTTTTTATGTTTATCATTTTGCTTACTTATTTCCCTTTAAAGGGTAAGCTGACGGCGGCGGTATATAGGCTGTATTGCAATGAGTGGTGAGGTTTATTGGGGGTTATCAATTATAGAACAGGCTCCTCTAGGTGGGTGTAGAGCACCGCCAAGTCCTTTGAGTTTTAAGCTATTGCTCGTAGTACTCTGGCGGAATGGTCAAAGTTTATGGCTAGGCATAGTGGGGTATCTAATCCCAGTTTGTGTCATAGCTTTCGCGGCTTCAATATTTTTTATTTACTAGTATTACCTTCGTTAATGGTTTTAGATTTAACTATTGCGTATAACGGCTTAGTTAATTTTTTAAACTATTATTTAAATTTCATTTAACTGCTCTTTGGGCCGTTGTTAATTAATTTGGGTTTCTCGTATAACCGCGGTGGCTGGCACGAGATTAACCAACTCTTTAGATTATTACTGATTCAAGCTGTCGCTTATATTTCAATGTTTATCACTGCTGGAACCCCTTGTGGGTGTGGCTTAGCAAGATGTAATGGGCATGTGCCTGATATCGGCTCCTTAGTTTATTATTAGTAAGTTTAGGGCATTTTCACCGGGGTGCAGATACTTGCATGTGTAAATATAATCATAATTAATAGTAAGATTAGGACCAAATCTTTGTGTTTATGAGATGTATTAAGATCTATCTTGGCATTTTCAGTGTCACACTTTTATTTAAGCTACATTAAC